CCATCAATCGAATCACTTTTTCGAGAAATACGATACATCTAAGTCGTACAAGTAAAGAGATCTATTCATTGATAAGAAAAAGAAAAAACGCGAACGGTGATTGGATTGATGATAGAATAGAATCCTGGGTCGCGAACAATGATTCGATTGATGATGAAGAAAGAGAATTCTTGGTTCAGTTCTCCACCTTAACGACAGAAAAAAGGATTGATCAAATTCTATTGAGTCTGACTCATAGTGATCATTTATCAAAGAATGACTCCGGTTATCAAATGATTGAACAACCGGGATCAATTTACTTACGATACTTAGTTGACATTCATAAAAAGTATCTAATGAATTATGAGTTCAATAGATCCTGTTTAGCAGAAAGACGGATATTCCTTGCTCATTATCAGACAATCACTTATTCACAAACCTCGTGTGGGGCTAATAGTTTTCATTTCCCATCTCACGGAAAACCCTTTTCGCTCCGCTTAGCCCTATCCCCTTCTAGGGGTATTTTAGTGATAGGTTCTATAGGAACTGGACGATCCTATTTGGTCAAATACCTAGCGATAAACTCCTATGTTCCTTTCATTACGGTATTTCCAAACAAGTTCCTGAATGACAAGTCTAAAGGTTATCCTATTGACGATATCGATATTGATGATAGTGACGATATCGATATTGATGATAGTGACGATATTGATGATGACCTTGATACGGAGCTGCTAACTATGACGAATGTACTAACTATGTATATGACGCCGAAAATAGACCGATTTGATATCACCCTTCAATTCGAATTAGCAAAAGTAATGTCTCCTTGCATAATATGGATTCCAAACATTCATGATCTGTATGTGAATGAGTCGAATTACTTATCCCTCGGTCTATTAGAGAACTATCTCTCCAGGGATTGTGAAAGATGTTCCACTAGAAATATTCTTGTTATTGCTTCGACTCATATTCCCAAAAAAGTGGATCCCGCTCTAATAGCTCCGAATAAATTAAATACATGTATTAAGATACGAAGGCTTCTTATTCCACAACAACGAAAGCACTTTTTCATTCTTTCCTATACGATAGGATTTCACTTGGAAAAGAAAATGTTCCATACTAACGGATTCGGGTCCATAACCATGGGTTCCAATGCACGAGATCTTGTAGCACTTATCAATGAGGCCCTATCAATTAGTATTACACAGAAGAAATCAATTATAGAAACTAATACAATTAGATCAGCTCTTCATAGACAAACTTGGGATTTGCGATCCCAGGTAAGATCGGTTCAGGATCATGAGATCCTTTTCTATCAGATAGGAAGGGCTGTTGCACAAAATGTACTTCTAAGTAATTGCCCCATAGATCCTATATCTATCTATATGAAGAAGAAATCATGTAAGGAAGGGGATTCTTTTTTGTACAAATGGTACTTCGAACTTGGAACGAGCATGAAGAAATTAACGATACTTCTTTATCTTTTGAGTTGTTCCGCCGGATCGGTCGCTCAAGATCTTTGGTCTTCATCCGGACCCGATGAAAAAAATGGGATCACTTCTTATGGCTTCGTTGAGAATGATTCTGATCTAGTTCATGGCTTATTAGAAGTAGAAGGCGCTCTGGCGGGATCCTCACGGACAGAAAAAGATTGCAGCCAGTTTGATAATAATCGAGTGACATTACTTCTTCGGTCCGAACCAAGGAATCAGTTAGATATGATGCAAAATGGATCTTGTTCTATCGTTGATCAGAGATTTCTATATGAAAAATACGAATCGGAGTTTGAAGAAGGGGAAGGAGCCCTCGACCCACAACAGATAGAGGAGGATTTATTCAATCACATAGTTTGGGCTCCTAGAATATGGCGCCCTTATGGCAATCTATTTGATTGTATCGAAAGGCCCACTGAATTGGGATTTCCTTATTGGGCCGGGTCATTTCGGGGCAAGCGGATCATTTATCATAAAGAGGATGAGCTTCAAGAGAATGATTCGGAGTTCTTGCAGAGTGGAACCGTGCAGTACCAGACACGAGATAGATCTTCCAAAGAACAAGGCTTTTTTCGAATAAGCCAATTCATTTGGGATCCTGCGGATCCATTCTTTTTCCTATTCAAAGATCAGTCCTTTGTCTCTGTGTTTTCCCGCCGAGAATTCTTTGCAGATGAAGAGATGTTAAAGGGGCTTATTACTTCCCAAACAAATCCTCCTACATCTATGTATAAACGCTGGTTCATCAAGAATACGCAAGAAAAGCACTTCGAATTGTTGATTCATCGCCACAGATGGCTTAGAACCAATAGTTCATTATCTAATGGATCTTTCCGTTCTAATACTCTATCCGAGAGTTATCAGTATTTATCAAATCTGTTCCTATCTAACGGAACGTTATTGGATCAAATGACAAAGACATTGTTGAGAAAGAGATGGCTTTTCCCGGATGAAATGAAACATTTGATTCATGTAACAGGAGAAAGATTTCCCATTCCTTAGCCGTAAAGATATGTGGCCATGAA